TCCTTCAAAATAGATCGCTTGCCAATTATGCATGGTTAGGTTCATGAGGGCCTCTGAAAGAGGCACCCTAATATGGGACGGGACGAGCGATACACGGGCCATGTAGCTAAGGGGGCTAGGCAGACCACCAAAAGTAACGACCACCAAGAGTCATCGTCTTTCCTTTCTTCTATCGTATCTGTCAAAGACACTGGCGTTTTTTTAGCTATGCATCACACACCTCATGCTAAATCGACATACAATCTTTTTGTATCATGGAATTACCAACTTTTACACTACTATCGAGATTCTTCGGAACTGTAAAGGTAGCTATTGCTGTTTGCTGTAAGAGCTAGAAAATTTAGATCTAGTAAGAGGACCGAAACAGAGAATCTGGAAATCTTTTTTTAGCGGTTTCTAAGGTTCCTTATTCGCCCGTTATCTCCTCATCTTCTTCCCTGCCCCGCTATCCAATCTAATTCAAGACCCAGAAATTCGAACCTTATAGTATCCAGACTTTTAGACCAAGCTTTCAAGATTAAGGGCACCCAGCTAGAAAAGCTATAGACATTTTTTAGGATTCCTATGCCCTTGCTTTCACGAAAAAATAAAAGTCGTTGGGTCCTCTGATGACCTATTTATCTTATTAAGACAGTCCTATTTTCGTCCAACCTTGAATTGAGTCCCCTCCGGAGAGGGCTCCTAGCAGCAAACTTGTATGAAGGATCCACATAGAAAGAAATTAGGTAGTTGGTCAGGTAAAGGCTGACCAAGCCAATGATGCTTAGCTGGTCCATTTACAGATCTCTTTACTGGGATAGATTCTGCTAACTGATTTCGTGGGAGTCTATTCAAACTATCTAATAGTAGAAACGATAACAAAAAGTACCCCACTTCTGTGTACCACTAGTGCTACAAAGGCTTTGATACAAGAAGGTCTTTGCCGATTCCTATCAACATGGTGCACAAGGGGATGTAGCTCAGATGGTAGACCAAGCAACCAAAGCCGGGGACCTAGGTGGGAATAGTGAAAGAAAGAGAAGTGTTCAATACAACATTTCTGAAGCTAACTTTGGAATATCTTTGTAAGGAAAGATTCAAATGAGTTTGGATTGTAAAGCGGAAGAAGATATGATGATTGGTTTAGTGGCCTATATACCAGATCGACCCCGTTCCGAGACTACTCGCCCATGTCGGGATTCCACCATACCATACGTTTATACAAGACTGAGCTTCAATCTCACCCAGCTATTCCTCTGTCTGATCAGCCGATTGTTTTGTTGCACGCCTCCAGTATATCCCGACTTATGCGCAGAAAATCCGCACACACTCCTCTTTCGCTCGAGAGATGGCAACTGAGCCGCAGAGCAGAGGCTGGCTGAAATCTGCAATCGGCTAGGCTCGGCTGAATCGCTCTTGTCCTCTACTCAGCTGGAAACGGACAAGTCTGTTGACGAATTCTTGCAAGCTGAGATTGCTCTTTCCGCAGCCCAAGAGGCTTTGAGGATAGCTCAGGAGGTCTTCGATCGCGTCGAAGCAAAGATGAGGACGTTAGCTTTTCGAAGCGGTGATCTGAAGCGAGAGATCGAAGAACTAAAAACGGAATAAATCTGCGATTCCCTTCGGTTCGATTGGAGGAAAAAAGCCACAGGGCCAGGGTGAAGCAGCTTCGAAAGCTGGAAAGAAGACGCTCGAGTTGCTAAGGAGGAGCTGACTGCTTTGAACCGTCTTCTTTGAATTCTTTTTAGCAATGTTGTCAATTTTGGACATGCTGCTATCGATCTAGTTTGATCGATAGTATCTTCTCTTTGGTTTCAATCCTTTCACTACTCTTTACTCTTTATCTACTAGTCATAGTTGCTTTCCCATCCTCCTTATGGTTTCCTAAATAACAAAACAATTCCCATTGGACCCGGTAATGGTAATTCACCTTCTTTCTTTTTTTCATGATTCGGGATATTCCGATTCTGGAAATGTGACATATCGAAACCCTTTCTTCGTTCGTTCTCTCCTTTTCCTCAGCCTTGGTGCTGCTTTGAGATTCCAGGTATTCTATTGTAAAAGTATAGTCCGTGCGTCGAGCCTTATTTGCATGTGTTGGAGTTGGGCTGTGATGGTGTCTTTGAGTGGGGAGAATCCGGGGCCGAGGGGATCCTTCCTATCTCTCTGCCTTTACCGGGTAAGTGAGCACCACTCTGCTGAATAAGGGAAGGGGCGGAAAAGCTTATCCTGTTCAGGGGCAGAGATGTCAATAGCTCGACCATTAGGGAGAGTGGATTGACTTTTCCATAGGGGGAGGTCTATGTCAATTTAGTAGACCAACGGAAGAGGGGTCAGTCAAAGTGAAAGGTAAAGGTCAGGCTTGCTTTTAGAGCAAGTGGATCCGTTGTTCGACGATGCCTATATCCCCTATGATGATGGCTTGGCCAATTGACCCTTGCCTTTGCTTGCCTTATTCCCGTGGCTCGCTTCGTCCTTGCTCTTTCCTAAGCTGTTGGAGGAGCTTATGTACGAAAGCTAGTCTTCGGATTTTGAGCAGTGGGCATAGGATGAAAATCCTCAATCCTAGGGTAGGGGACAAAGCGAAAAAAAAATATTATGTATGCTCGAGAAGGACATTTAAAGAGCGCTTTTAAGCCACATTGAGAAGGGGCAGTGGGTGGGTGAAATAGCCAAGGTTCCAATATCATCCAAAAAAGATAATTGAAGAAGCTCGGCCGGGAACGCACAGATATGATCTCTTATCCTTCCCCACCGTCCTAGCTTCGTAGTTCCGTGGATCCGAACGAAGTGGTTCCAACGAACCGGGTAAGGTATGAAGCAGCATTAGCCTTAGAATCCACATCTGAATCCCCCGTAGAAGCAGAGGAATCCGCATCCGATTGCTTCATATGAATCATACAAAGCAGCTGAGGCACCCGAAGCGGCAGAATAGGACACTACACTCCTTTTTCCAGGAAGGAAGGAAGAACGAGGCCTTTTCAGCCTGACCCGATGAAGAGGGGATTTCTAAGAGAGGGTTATAGTCCTACCAATACGTAGAGTAGCTCGGTAATGAATAGCCCAGCCCCCCTTACCCTGTGAAGTGAAGCAACCGAAACCCTATTTTCTTTGCTCTCCTCTGGATGATCAGTCTCCCAGTAATAGTCAAAGTAGTGAGCGGTCCAATTGTCTGGCGGAAGCTCGTTGTTGCGCTTAGGTTACGCTTTCCTACTATCAAACAAGACTACGAAGGAATGGATGCTGGGGAAGGACACTCTCCTTCGGTCTCTCCGCTTTCGATGGATGTCAAACTGAGTCTCATTGCCAAACCTTGCCAAGACGGCGAGGGGCATCAGGCTCCGAGCTCCCTTAAAATCCTTAGTCAGTCAGTCAGAGTCTAGTCTTATTGCCTAGCAGAAGCCTGTTGCGCATGATTCTTTCTTTCTCCGTTCAATCATTCTCCACACTTGAATTAGGAAATAAAATGAACCTCTTTGTGTCCGTCCCGTTGATGAGAGGATTTTCCCTGGCTGTCACCCATGAAGTTAGATCTCTAACCAGTGAAGAGTAGCACGGTAACAGGTCTCCTAAAGACTTCTCGTCGAGGCATAAATGCCTACCTCTTCTCTCGAAAGAAGATAAAAGGGATGGAAGCATCATAACACTACTTCTCGAAGATCGGATCATGTTCCAATAATGACATATGTATAGATGATTACGTGATTGGTTTGTGTTCATTCAAAGGAAGTAGGACACGGGCAGTCTCCCTCACAGTAGGGAGACTATAAGGTTCGAATTGCTTTCTCTGCTGGTGATCATCTTCTTTGTCCCGGTAGAGAACTGATCATCGAGTGCTTTCTTTCTCCATTGAAGTTCACCCTCATCTTCCTTCCCCACCCATCGCTCCGGGTTCGAGTAGCGGTCCGACAAGTTGAGACGAAAGATGTGAAACTTCATTCAGTGAGATTGGGTTAGCGCTTGTAGAATTGGAGAGCAAGATGGGCTTTGTGCCCTAGGAGATCTTTTATATATATGGTAAAAAAAAAATACAAGAATATACGGTATTTACACCGTATGTACAGAATAATATACAGCTAATAGTGCTCAGTCTACGAGAGGATTGCCCGTCTTGTTGGTTTGAGGTCTCTCGTTTGAACCGAGCGTGGAAAGAATTGAATTGTGCATGAATTGCTTATCATCAAATCATTGAAAAGAAATGGATCGAGCTGAGCCTACGCTGCTTCTACTGACTATGACTGGACAGCAGTGGACTCTTTGTCTGACCCTGCCACCTATATTTGATTTGATGAAGGAACCTTCACTGAAGCAATTGATTTAGTAGCCAGCTCAACTCCATTTAAAAGGTTAGCAGCGAAAGGGAAGGCTTCATTCCCGAGTGGACGAGAAGAAGGAGCAACCCCTATTCAGGGAAGAGAATGTATTTGACTAGACTAGCTACCGAGCTGACTCACGGAAGCTTGAAAGAAAGGGCTGAAAGACAGCTTCGGCAACAGAAACTCGAGCGGAGGAATACGGAAGAGAAGCGGATTCAATCTTAGCCTAAGAGCAGTTCAGAGAAGAGAATAAAAAGTCAACGGCCAATGACCCCTGATTCCTCTTAAACCGACCGATATGCCGAGATGACATCCAGCACGAGAGCAAGAAAAAGAGCTTTATTATAGGAGTCCTTATCTTACCCAACCCAATTTCTTGAGTTTATGGGAGTAAGAAGAACAGCTCAATTTGAAAGGTTAGCCGCGTACCAAAGAGCTCGATCAGCTATTCTGGTTGATGCCACTCGATAGGAAGCAGATTGCCCGAAGACTTCAAGCCCTGTTTCAGCTGAGAGCATTGATTCCCCTGGCACCTCTCTTCTATCACAGCATTAGAGGAGTGAGCCCGCCCTTCATTCATCAGGTCTCAAAGTATAGATTGTATGATAGGTAGGTGGAAAAGCTACAAGCCATCACCTTAGTTCCCTGCCGTCTTGTCTTTCTTGAGGAGCAAGAACATTCTTGAGTTCTCACTTGATCTCATGTCTTTTCCCTTAGATTATGTATTTGTTATTATAGAAGGCATTCTCTTTCTAGACAAAAAAAAGTTGAAAATATCTTTTAAAAAAGGCAAAAGCCACTAGACGAGAGGGGCAAGCAGCGATAGCAGCTCGACCTTAGGCAGAGCCGCTCAAACAAAGATAGCTTCTTGATCCACGTATCTCATTGATTTAGCGATAGGGGCGGAATGCCAAGCCGCTCTAACACCATTCCATTGGGGAGTCCCATCCCAGCCTTAGACTGACCAGACAGAGGCCAGCTTAGGGGCTGATTGACCTGACCTAACCGAATGAAGAAAGAAAAGTGTGGTTTTCCCGTGAGCTTTATCTAAGCTATTTCACGATAGGGATTGGAGATAGACTCAGACGCTAGCAGTTCCTTGTGAGATCAAGCAAGTCGAAAAAAGAATAATCAATCAGGTTCACAGTTGAAATATGCCCTCAAGATGCATCCACTGAGACTATGATTGTCTTAGAGGAATTTTTCAACGCATTGATTGTGTTAAATCAGCCACTCTCCTTTTTTTGACGGTCGGTGGGAAAAGCAAGTCTGGGCACTACCAAGCATTTTCCCCAGAAAAGCGATATCAAAAACTTATAGCATTTCAGGGCGAGGGCAAAAAAGAAAGCCAGTTTCGCTTTCAAAGTCGAACATAATCGGGCTTTCAGCGCTGAGTTTCCAGACTAAGTGAGTTACAAGACTCTGGGACTAAGAAGATCAGTTTCTCTTCATCACATCACGGGGCGCATGCGTCTATCGATCTTAGTCTTACTTAGTCTTAGATAAATTGGTGGTAGCCACTACGTCAAGAGCAAATAGTTGAGAGAGAGAAAGAGTTGATTGCCTTTTCCTCGATGAGTTGAAGGTTTGTGACTCCTTCGCTTCGACCGGACCTTCTTTCTTTAGTAGCGAGTAGAACTTGATTGACAGATATGGAGTTGAAACAGCATTTATTGTCACCATGACCAGCCTTGCCTTGACTGGTGGGTAAAGGAGAAAAAGTCTCAGCGCTAACTCACTAGACGGACAATCGACCCTAGGGAGAGAAGCTAGCCCGGCCTGGGAACATCACTTCAACTAGTGGCAGGTAGTGGAATTGAAGGAAAGCGGCAGCTAATTGAATGGGTTATGTCGCACCTGATTCATCTTCAACCGAAATGAAATAACATTAATGAAGGAATGCAAGTTTAGTTTTCCCCATATCGTCTGTCTTATTTAGACCCTGATCTAAATCTATTAGAAACGAACTGCCCTACGTTCAAGAAAGACTGTCTGGCTGTAGCCATGTCGAATGGAGAAGGAGAGGATTAAAGGGCAGAGGCACGAAGTTAAGCAGCTTTCCCAACCCAATACATAGGTTAAGAAGCGGAATGGGGCAAGGCCGAGGAACCGCCATCTCTTTTCATTTCGTAGGGTGACGGGTTACTATATGAGTCTTGCAAGGAATCAAAGACCTCTGGATGAGGTCTTCGGGAGTTTAGTTCCTGCGATGACCAGTAGCCCTTCCATTTATCGATTCAAGGTCTCGCCAAAGCTTAGGCAAAAGACCAATCAAACAGAAAAAGCAGACGTGATCTAAGCGAGTGAAGTGCCAATTCCCTTTATGAGGGTTCGAGTCGAAGCATACGAGCAGGAGTTTCGTACGAGTTTTAGACCAAGAGAGATAAGGGAGACTCGACTAGCAGGAGAGGACTGAGTTGAATATTCTATTACAGTGATATTACAGTGAATCTGGCTAAAGGAAGTCGTATGGTCTTACCCTGGGCATCCTAAGATATGCAATTATAGGAAATGGTTGGTTCCCCCAGGGACCAGAGAGAGGATAAAGATGGAATTTTGATGCAGAGAGTGAATGGAGTTCATATAGTTGTAAAGAAGGTACCGATGCACTCGTCTCTCGGGTTCACCCTATTCGGGTAGAGATTTGTGAGCTTAGGACCCACTTTGGATAAAGTCCCATGCTTAAACTTATCTTTCTATTTCATTGTTATAAAGCACACCTCAATCCCTATCGTCAAGGAGCAAAAGAATTTAATACCTCTAAGCTGACTGACGAGTTATATCTTATTATGAGAAGGCAGTACTTGATCCGACTTAGAAAGCCTTCCCCCACGAGTAGGGCGTGAAGTTGGAGAATTAATGAGAATCCGAGCGAATTAGCCAGCCCAATATATAAAAGAGATAGACTATTACTATTACATTAGCGAATGGCTTTGTCTTCAAGCCAGAGTAGACTGCAGAATGAATGAAAACTGACTATTCGTAGACGAAGCGAGCGATCAGTCTTCATATTGCGGGGTACGGTATTAAGACAGTCTGAGCTCGAAAGTCAGCTAAATAGAGTGAATCTGTAGGCGTTTATATCGGTTATTTAGTTCGGTTCGGTCAGTCAGATCTAAAGGCATTTAAGACGTGCTTTATATAGTCTGGACGTTAGTGAGGTAAAGATAGGCATTTATGTTCTACTTTGTGGGGAAGGAGTGCTAGCCAGTCCCAAGAGAAGAAAGCACTCTCAAAAAGCGAGATACAAGCAGTTCCGAGACTACGAGCTTGAGTTCTAACGCCTGTGGGCCTTTCGATCTAACTTTCTCCTTTCTGGATTCCTTTCATCTTAGTTTGCTTCCTTTCAAACAGAGGCTTCGTAGCTGACGCCAAGCACAGGCTACTTTCTTTCGACTGATTCCTTTTCTATTATCAAATCTGGAGTTTGAACATCTGCTCACTCGGCGGTATGGATAAGAGGTCGAGACCAGCCAGCAGTCTTCAACCAAAGAGGCACAACAGCGCATCGAAATGAGATGGAAGAGCTCAAAAGCAAGAAAAGGTTCCGAAGTGAAGCCCTTTGACCCCCTGCTCTCTATGTTAGGGGACTGGTGGAATGAAACCATATCTCATAGGTTTTTTAGGGAAGATTCCAGTACCGCTACCACTTCGAGTGCGAGAAGGAAGCCTGATGAAGAAGATTACTCATCTGGGAAAACCTGATCTGGTAGGGAAACCTTAGATGGCGAAGCTACTGACTATTGGTATTGGCTTCAGTGTCAGCAAAGTAAGGGGGATCAGGAATAAGGAACGAACGCAGCACTGACGCTCTTTCTTTTGTAGGGAGCAAAAAGCCCTTGAATGCAGTCTGATTCCCCTGCTTATGAACCTGCCAACGAGATGGAAGAAAGGAGGTAACATGAACGGCAGCTGAACGCCACGCTGCGATAAGAGCCTTTAGGCGAGGAGGGGCTAAGTCTACTTCCGCATCTAAAAAATTCTCCCGTTTCGGGCCGGTGGGTTTGAAGCCAGGTCATGGTATACGGTTGAAGTCAAAAAACCCCCACTCTGACAACGTGGGAAGAGCGAACCCTCCTCATGGAAGTTCCTCGCCTGTGAAGTGAAAGAAAAGAAAAAGGAGAAGCCCTAGCTAGCGTACAAAACTGTTTAGAGAAGGCAACCGATTTCGGAAATTGAGTTATCGAAAGTCTTTCCGGCTGGATCTCCTGGTTAATAACCTAACAGAACTTTTCAAAAGAAAATGTGGATTCAGCTTATAAAGAGCTATTGGATGGGAAAGATTTGGCCTTCATGACCTGACAGCACAAGGAGTCTGGCCGTGCCATGAAATGAATAAAGTAGGTATACTGGATCGATTGGTTAGACAATTCTTGCCCTTACACCTCCCCCCCGATCTGGAACAACAAATCTACTCCTTTGCTTGATTAATTAAATCGATCAGCACGGGAACCGCTAAAGCCCTCGGGTACTCCTTTTAGAATACAGTGACTCCCGCATATAGTTTGAGTAAAGCGAAGAAGTGAGTATATGAAATCGAAGCGCATTTGAATAATCGATCATATAGCTTGTGTGCCACGAGTGATCAGTCTGCGCAAAGTTAATGTAAGGTTAGCGTAAGAAGAAGAAATATGAAAGACCATAAGAGAGAATAACTACAGTCTATAAACTTATTACAATAGAAAAAAGACTGATAGATGAAGAAAAAGTCTATTGTCGTACAAGAATGTAGAATTTCATATGTAAGTCATGTATTCTGGAACTGACATCTTTCACTTGTTCAAGGCAGCACAAGCGGTAGCCAGGGGGAAGGCCTTCACTTCAGTCCGTTGGTGGAACTCCTCCAAGGGAATATGGCTTTCTACTAACTAATACTAATCGTCTTTCTCTTTTTCTCATTGACACGCAATCGAATGATGGAGACGACTAAGCTAAGCTTCTAACTAGGTAGGAAAGGCAGAGAGCTCGTCCCTCTAGCAAGGAGTTACTTCTCCCATTGATAAAATGAATGAAGGAAGGAACTAGCAAGTCCTTACCTTACAGTTAGTCTCGAGTTTCGTTATCACAGTCGTCCCCAAGCCAAGAAGCCTGCTTGAAGCAATGGTTCCGGCTTGCTTGTCATTACCAGAAGAGCATATCCGGACAAGGGTAGAAGGACCATCTCCATGTTTGAAGACTTGATCACTTCCATCAGGTCTAGTTCAGAGTCCATTGGATAAGAATACAAGATAGGTTGTTTTTAACAGAAGGAGCTACCTCCGATTAGCTCACTGGCTTTGAGTTAGAAAAAAGCCGGAGTGACTTCTTTAACTAGGGATGGCTTTGGGATATCAAACAAGGTAGGCTTCACTTGAAACCTTTAACCCAAGGGGACTACCTCTTATCTTAATCTTAGTTAAGGAGAAAGGCGTGGAAAAATGTCCATACACCTCATAAATGCCCTTTCCCTTCGTTATCTCTACATGAGTGAAACTCAAGCACTCGAATATCAGTAGATTAGCGTCACGCCAACGCAACTCTCAAACCATCGGCGAGAGGGGAGGGATAGTAGGTCCGGCTATGACTTTCATAGGAACCGTTGGGCCACTATGCCATAGTGAGAGTAGGGACCCATCCCATATGACTCAGAGTCAAAGAAAGCTCTTAGCCTCCGACCAGTGAAGATCAGGAAGCCGAGAGGCGGATGAGCACCTGATCGTTTTCTACGCAATTCATTGAGTTGATGGAGTACCGAGAATAGTCTTTAGCTAGAAGCTCAGAGGCTTCAGAGGCGCCAGCCATTAGCTCAAGTTAACCCGCACTTCCTAAGGTTACGGTTACGGAACGAAGGAGCCCGAGCTATATGCTTAACACATGAAATTCTATGACAGATAGGGATGTCGATAGAAAGAAGGGAGTAGAGTAGACATCTTCACATACTCTATTTTCAGATCTTTTTGTTCAGGCAGGTGCCGCGGAGAACATTATCTTTCATTCCTCAGTCGCTTGCCTTGCCCGAAGTTTTATCAGTAGTTCGGCTTTTTGCCCCAACACTCGACTTCAAGCTTAGGTAGCCGTAGCCATTTCGGATTCGGGGACGGGTCCGCGCAGTAGGAGAAAGCCTTTAGGTCTAACTCTAAGACTTCAACCTATCTTTCATCAAGCCAGAAAGCAACCAAAAAAGCCACTTGAGCAGAGGGACAGCCGGCTCAAAGAGCGAAGTTTAAAGGGCTCAGTGCCTCATAGCTGTTCCGAGCCGCATTTACTATGTCACAGTCCAATCGAAGAAGCTCGTATCCGCGTCGGACGAAGAGCTTTCTCAGACTCCTCAAACATGGGAGGGGAGTACGGTCATAGAACGAGTCCCGAACCCGAACCGGTCAAAGACGGACCTGGCATACTCTGATTAATAATCTCAGTTCCCAGGCTATTAATGAAGAGGAAAAGCCAAATCGATCATAACAGCACTTCCAATAGTGGAATCAACGGATTGCTCGATGTAATTGAGAAACTGAACCAAAGGCCCTCTCTCTGTAGGACTTGCTATCTATGCCACAAGGCTACTTCAAGGCAAGCTATTTTAACAACGGGGTTTTCTTTTTACGATATTCCATGAAACTTAGGAAAGCGTCCCACAGACATAGCATACTAATTCCGTCTATTTAACCTATAGGTTAGATAGACTCTTCCTTCCTAATTCCAAGCTAAAGGTAAAGGCTAAGAGCCGATTTTTCCATCAAAAAAGCGGATTATATAAAATTTTTTGGATAAAAGAAGGGCTACGCACCTTCGCCTGTTAAGAACCAGGGCCGGAGACTGCCTTAGTTGATTGGCTCACTACTTACTATCTATAAACCATATAGAATGGGTACCGTACTGGCTTGCCCGGAATAACAGGAATGAGACCGCACTAACTGACTGACCCAAGCCTGCCTAAAAATATACAGGGGAGTATAGGTGCCGTAGTAACTCCTTGGCTGAGTATCATGCCCTGGCTATCGAATTGAAAGGCAAATTCATGGGGGTCGCCATTGAATATACTCCCAAGGAGTTTGAATCAAGAAGCCAATGAAATGGCTCGACGTTGCCTCGGGAGTCAAACTGCCATTTCAAAAACTCATTACAGTTTAAAATAAACGCCCATTGGCCTCAGTTCATGATAGAGAGAACTCTTGAAGTCATGCAAGTTGATTCTAATATTCTAATGAGTAAGATTGGAAAACTCCTATCATTAACTTTCTTAAAGATCAAAGTGAAAAGACAGATAGAAAAGAAAGCTTAGATCCTTGAGATATGTCCTCATTGATAACCACCTCTGTAAGAGAAAAGCGAAAAGCGTGGATGGTTTGCTTCTTAAATGTTTAGGCAAACATGAATCCATGCTTCTTGTTATAGCTGAAGTCCACGAAGGGATTTTTTGAGCTCATCAGGTCTGAGTCAAAATGAGATGGTTAATTAGGAGGCATGGCTATCATTGGCCAAGTATTGAGAAAGGATTGCAATCAGTATGCTAAAGGATGTAGTTTTCGGGCGCTTACTCTGCATCCAATGAGATGCTGCTAATCAAAAGGCTAGAAGCTCAGTCCGGAACGCTGGATAGTCGAAAACACGGAACCAATCAACCAAGCCCAACCCACGGAAGCTTTTTTCACGCTTCAGGTGAATAAATAGCAGTAATAGCTAATAGCTTTCACCCGCCAAACAAACCCACTCTTGCCAAGCATGAAAGAAGGAGTCCTTGAAACTTGACTTGCTACCTCTCAAACTATCGGCCTAGTCTCATACTATGTTGTATGAGGATTTGAAGCCTCCTACTCTATTATTCGACTTGAAAAGAAAGAAGAAAAAGACGCAGACAGACAGCATAAAAGAACTCAAAGTAACTGAGAACAGCATTGAGTCTATTCCCTCGGATCGACTCTCGATTGACCTCAAGGTAGGCATCCATTGGATGGAATCCAAGCAGAGACATCTAGATTCGCTTTTTCCCTGTTCCGACCTCAGAAGCTAGTTAATTAATTAGAGTCGGCTCCGGGAGACGGCTGGGATGATTATCATAAATGACGAGTATACATCCAACAATTCTTTGGAAACCGATCCTGGAGAGCAAGCCTACCTTTATTGGGATTTTCTATCGATCGATAAGCACGGGTGGGGTGGACCCGTGTAGAATTGCCCTCAATGGCTAGGCCTGAATTCTGCAAAGGAGCCTAGTTACGATCCCTATCTTGACTTTGGACAAAGGAACTAGGGTTGCCACTCTCTAGTGAAGACCGGACTCTAAGGGTACCAACCTGGCCTGCATGCATATATTTATTTACCATTTTTGTTAGAGGACCGAGCAAGCAGTGCTCTCACTTACGGGAACAAGAACTACTCAAACGTGTTTTAATTTTAAAGACCTCAGCCCTACAATTTACAGGTAGTCAAGCTCCTTGCTGCTTTCTTACGTCTGCAGCTGTCGCTCTAGGTGGGACTAGACAAAAAGGCTCCATACGGGGGAACCTGGTTCTTTACTACTCTCTATCTATAGATGCCAGCAAGAACCACTAGGACTGAGGATGCTACTGGTTTTGAAAGGTCGGGCATAAGTACCGCGGAGAAGACTGATCACTTTCATCTGACTTTCCTTCGCCCTTTGTGACTGCTAGTGAAGTGGCAACTGGATTGCCTAGTGAAATGCTATATCGATTGAACGTATGACCTAGCAGCAGACACCGGAGGCGCGAGCCCTTACTATACTATACTTTCTCCCGAGGGCATGGTGGGGTCACTTCCTTGGAGCTAGGAGCATTGGATATTCTCATAAAAGCTGATTCAATCGGGTTAACTCAGGTAAACATATAATAATACGTTTTTTTCAAGTTTAGGCATAATCATATGCTTCTCACTCAGAAGACCCATTGGAAGTATAAGTATCATATCAGTAGCAGGATAAATCCCTTTAGCTCCTTCTTTCATTGCTACTATTTTATCATTCTATCACGAGTGGGAGCCAGTTGGCTAAGTCCCTCCCCCAAGGACCACTGGAAAGACCATTTCCAGGCCAGTTTCTTGGAAAGCCTTATATGACCTTAAGGAAAGAATCAATCCTTCCAGTTCTGGCATAGTGATAAGGTCTTTCCGTGTCGTGCCACCAGGCTACTTAGTTTCCTTACTGCCCATTGCTAGGCTAATCCGATGCATTTCTGCTTATCTTGGATGGGGTTGGTCAGAACTAAGAGCTATTGAGTGAGTTTCATTCCCTGGAGTGTCAGTTCCGAGTGATCAAATTTCTGTCCTAGGAGCATCTCGTTCTATTCCTTCTGCAAGCAAGTCTGTAGGAGTCTTTATCCTTTCAAACGCAGGAAGGACAGATGGGCAGTTAGCCCTGTCACTGCCCTATAATACAGATATTATTATTTAGGTAATATCCACAAAGCTGCTATTGATTCATCCGCAGTTATAAAAACCTCGCCTCGGAGACCTCCTTTCTTTTGAGTGGGCTTTTGAAATCTGATTTTTCTGACTCTTCTTCGTCTCTCCTTTGACTAGTCTCCTTGTCCGGATGTGGGGGTAAATGCACGAAAAGAGCTGTCAAATCTTGTCCCAGAGGTTGAGATTTTAGCCAGTCAGTATACCAGGACAATGGGCGAAAGCCCGATCCAGCAATATCGCGTGATCAGTTAGTCATTCGCATTCAACTCGAGCTTTGCCTTTCTCATAAGAAAATGGCTCGGGAATGAAACTTACCGTACCGCTTGAAGGGCCTTTCTTTAGTAAAGGAAAGGGTATTAGGCTGTTATGCTATAAAGAAAGAGAAAGCTTTTACACAGGGGGTCATCAAACAGCGATTTTCGGTATAGGAGTTATTAGCCGGATTTGGATGTCCCACCGGGAAATAGGGAAATCGGGCTTTCTCGCCCACCAGAAAGAAGCGGTGAGAAATAGGGCTTTGGCCCTGGGGAACAATCAAACAAGGGTTTCGGGTCCCAATCGAGAATCAAATCTAAGGCCATTCGCGCTAAACCAAAATAGTGTTTTCGGTCGTTTTCGGGCTGCCTCCCATGGGGGATCAGGAAATGCGATTTTCGGTATAAGAATTGCGCGTCGACTGCTATAACCGGGGAAAGGCTTTCAATGCTGTATCAGGGTTTCGGGTCGTTTCCCAGGGAGAAAGGGGGCATTTCCCAGGATCCTCTGGATCTGGTTTGTTAAAGCCAGGGAGAAAGAGTGCTTTGTCGCCCACCAGCAGCGGGAATAGAAGAGTTTGGGCCCGGACCTAGGGGAATTAGGGAGAAGAGCGCTTTCTCGCCCACCAGCACCAGAAGCGGGGAGAAAGAGCGGTTTCGCGCCCAATTTATCTCCCTTATAATAATTGCGGTAAGCAAGAGCGGTTTCGCGCCCCTATAGAGAAAGGGAAAGCAAGAGAGGTTCGCGCGGCCCAACAAACAAGAGGGTTGGCGCGTGTAACTGGAACCCCTGCCCATGAGGTAGATTCCCTGTTCGCGGTCGATCAATCAGATCCTGGGTTGGCATCCCAATCGAAAAGGCCCAAGTCTTTACAGAAAGATGCGCGAAATCGGCGTTTTAGGTCGTTGTTGACTGTTTTACAGGGGGGGTAAGAAACTCGCATTTTCGATATAGCAGATGTGAATCATCTTTTCATGTCCCACCGAGAAAGCCATAGAGTATGGGCGGGTGCCGGGTAAAGATAAATCAGGTTTTCAGGGACCAATGCGTAACT